CTCAGTACTCTAAAGAGACCGTTGTTTTCATTTTCCTAAGACTACTAAAATGGAATACACGCCTACCTTTGTTTTTAGTTATTTTATATTAATATAAACAATAACAAAGAACGTTTTACCTACTTTTAGCAAAGCAAGCCCTTACAAAAAAATAGACAAAAAAATAGACAAAAAAATAGACAAAAAAATAGACAAAAAAATAGACAAAAAAATAGACAAAAAAATAGACAAAAAAATAGATCTCCTCAGGTAGGATTTGAACCTACGACCAATCGGTTAACAGCCGACCGCTCTACCACTGAGCTACTGAGGAACAATGCAGAGAGTTCAATCTTATATACAACCAAAGACTCTTGTTCTTTAAACCGACGACCTATGACCAGTTCATAAACCGTTAAAAAACCCAAAGCTTTCTTCAGAACTTTGAAAACTTTGTGTACACCTTACTTTCTATTATATAGAAAAGAGATAACGATAGCAATCCCTTTTGCCTCCCCAAGGAAAGCCTCCGATACAAGGGGAGGCAGTCAACCATCACCATGATCTTCTCTACTGTCCCCATATCGATTAATCGATTCCAACAGTGCTGCAATCTTGCCAGTTTACTAAGTATACTCACTCTACCAAAGGGCAACAAAGAACTCTATAACCCTGCCGAGGGAAAAAAAGAAAAAACAAGCCTGTTTTTTCTTTTAAAAGCTAGCTAGTAATAATAAGATAGTCTCAACCTACTTTACTTATCCTACCAACTCTCTTCCTTAAATGAAACAAAGCATATATTATAGTACTTGAAATTATTACTTAATTACAAAATTTCTTTCGATCAAACGAAAAAAGTTCCCCGTTGGTCCTTTCACCTCTCTGCCTACTCCATGCTGTAGAGCCTTCAGATCATAGGCTGGTTGAATGCTAGAACACGTAAGATTCTATCCGATCTGCCCAGTGGTTTTGGTAGATGAAGTAGTGAAATAGTAGGAAGTGAGAGTAAGAGGAATCAGTATCAGCAATCATACCATCATTACTTCAATTTTTGAAATTAGACTTAATCAATCCTAATTTTTTCTTTATCATTCTTCATTAAGAAACATAGAGAAATTAAGACACATAGAGAAATTTTTACGTTTTTCTGATCTAGTTCACTATAATTGAAGTATGTTATGATAAAATAAAAAATTTGTAATGAAAAGTAATAAAAATTCGACCAAAATTTTATTTTATTAATTGGAGAAGGAGATACCAAAATAGAAAATTTTGATATTCTAATTTATATTTTAGAATTTAGATTTTATTTATAGTTATATAATATAATTGTTATATTATTTTATTTATAGTTATATAATATAATTGTTATATCATATAATTATGAACATTACGGATAAAAAATTACGCAATAAAAAAAATTACGCATAAAAAAAGAGTCGTACCAAAAAATAATCCGAATAAATAAGAGGATACTCTTCCCCCTTCGCCATATCTCATTCCTTCACCTCCGTAAAAGCTTGAAATGCCAATGCCATTAACAATTCCATCAATTAACCATCTATCAAAATAAGATAATATATGAGCGAATATTCGTGTACCTTTAATCAAAATTCTATTGTAGTATTGATCTATATAACCTCGATTATGAGACCAGTTATACATATAATTTAAAAATAAACCCAAAATACCTTTAAATTTGGGATCTATTTCCTTTTCTAAATTATGTGTAGAGAGAGAGTCGGGTCCATATAAGGTGAAAGCAAATAATATCCCAAAAGAAGCTATACCAATTGAAATAACTGCTTCTTGGATGAATTCTGACCAATTCTCAGAAAAATGATCTGGAATATAATTTATCAATGGATTCAACCAATGAGACAATAGATCCGAACCGGATTGTCCATCAGGAAAAGGAGCTCCTATAAAACCGATAAATAAAGTGGGTATTGATAATATAAGCAAAGGAATTGGCATAGTATAATCTGATTCTTTGGGATATACAAAATAGATTTGTTTTTCGTAGGAGTAAGCAGATAAAGAATCTTGTACTTGTGTTTCCCTTGATTCTTGATTATTTCGTATAAATCGAAAAAATTCTTTTGGAGAATTTTTTTGGGCGATTCGTAAAATAGAATCTGTTTTTTTTTCACTAAACTCTTCAAATTCAAATTCCCCCCAGGAAGAAACAGGAAGAACTGAAGTCTTTTCCTTAAAGGAATTAGCTCTAAAATCACCTTCAAAAGTTAAAAAATAGATACGAAACATATAAAAAGAAGTTGAACCCGCTGTGAATAAAGCTATCCATCCAATAATAGGAGAGTATGACCAACTATCCGCAATAATTTCGTCTTTAGACCAAAAACAAGCGAAGGGTGGAATGCCACATAGAGAAGATGTACCTAACAAAAAAGTTGTTCCTGTAATTGGCATATACTTTCTTAAACCACCCATAAAAATCATATTCTGACTTTGGTCCGGACGATATCCAACAATAGGTTCCATAGAATGAATTACTGAACCTGATCCAAGAAATAATAAAGCCTTAGAATAAGCATGTGTTATGAGATGAAATAAACCAGCTCGGTAAGAACCTATACCTAAAGCCAACATCATATAACCCAATTGAGACATTGTCGAATAAGCTAAACCTCTTTTAAGATCTTTTTGAGCAAAAGCTATAGTAGCCCCTAGTGAAGCAGTTATTGCACCTGTCCAAGAAATTACACTCATAACGAAGGGTAGAGTTTCAAAAAGAGGAAACATTCTAGCTACAGGATAAATTCCTGCTGCTACCATAGTAGCTGCGTGGATAAGAGCTGAAATGGGTGTGGGTCCTTCCATCGCATCAGGCAACCATACATGTAATGGAAATTGAGCAGATTTGGCTACCGGACCTAAGAATAAGAAAAAAGCACACAAAGTAGCAAAGAAAGGACTAACTTCATTATTAACAAGTAAGTCGTTAAATCGTTTAAAAAGATCTTCAAATTCAAAACTACCAGTTATCCAATAAAAACCTGAAATTCCTAATAGTAATCCAAAATCTCCTACGCGATTAGTAATAAAAGCTTTTTGACAAGCGTCAGCTGCACTAGGTCTAGTAAACCAAAAACCTATCAATAAATAAGAACACATTCCTACTAATTCCCAAAAAATATAAATTTGTATTAGATTAGGACTAAGTACTAATCCTAACGTAGACGCAGTAAAAAGACTAAGATAAGCAAAAAACCTAACATATCCTTGATCATGAAACATATAACCATCACTATAAATCATAACTGCAATTGCTACAGTAGTAACTAATACCAACATTATAGAAGTAAGTGGGTCAATTAAATAACCAAATTCCAAAATGATATCTCCATTTGAGATCCACGACCATGAATATTGATAAATAGAATTATCAAAAATTTGTTGATAGGAGAGATTCAAAGAAATGACCATAGCTACGCTTAATAGTAAGATACAACTAATAGCACATATACGGCGAATACTTTTGGTAGACCTCTCAAAGAAGGGTAATCCTAATCCTATTAGAATAGACGATATAAGTGGACATAAAGGGACAATCCAAGCACATTGATATATAAGTTGCATAGAAAAATTTTTGGTTTTTATTAAAGTAAAATATTATTTTTTAATTTTTTTTAGTTTATAATTCACTAGATTAGAAAGAAAGAATATAATATCGGAGTTAAGATACATGAGAAGTCTAAAATAAAAAATCTATTTTAGATTTTTTATTTTAGACTTCTATATTTGTATATTTATACATTTAAAATATTATATATGCTTATTTTATTAATATTAAGTATATGCTTTCTCTATTAACATATATATATATATATATATATATATATATCTTTTTTTTTTTACATTTTTTTACATTAGTACCTTAAATATTTTTTTTTTATAGAAAAAATGAACAAAAGAGTAAAAGCAATTGAAAATACTTGTTCTATTTCAATTATTAACGTTTTAACCAAAATTTCATTCTACAATAATTCTCAATCAACAATAATTTTTGAAATGGGTACATATGCAATAATTGATACCGGGGGTGAGCAACTCCGAGTTGAACCAGGAAGATTTTATGATATGCGTCACTTTACTTCATTAAATCCAAACATTTTAGACTCAAATACTAAAATATTAATCTATCGAGTATTAATGATTCATCATGAATCGAATATTACTCTTGGAGATCCTTGGTTAGAAGATGCAACAATTAAAGGAAGAATTTTACATTCTCATTTTAAAAACAAAATTACAATTTATAAGATGCATTCTAAGAAAAAAATGCGACGTAAATTAGGATATCGATTAAATTTAGCCCGATTTGTGGTCGATTCCATTTGTTTTAATGGAAAAGAATTTTCCAAATAATTTTTTGTTATTTGTAGAATTATTTTTAAATAAAAATCTTTTAGTTTTTAGTTTTTATTTAATTTGAGAATGAAAAGTAACTAGTAGAATAAATAAGAAGAAAAGAAAAAAGAAAGATAAAAAGGTATTTTTCATTATGGCAGTTCCAAAGAAGCGTACTTCTAAATCAAAAAAACAAATTCGTAAAACTGTGTGGAAGGAAAAGGCTAATCAAGCCGCAAGAAAAGCTTTTTCTTTAGCACAGTTAATTTTGAGTGGTCGTTCCAAGAGTTTTTATTACACAGCAAACGATAAGTCTTATGAATCGTCTGAATCTACATACATTGATAAATCAGACAATTCGTAATACAATGAGTTTCCATCTTAAAAACTTATGAAAAAAACAGAGCTACAGGATTAAATTCTTGTAGTTTTGTTTCTTTATAAAATTGGAATAATAATTTGAATAAGACAACCGACAACCTATGAGTTTTACTATAGTTCTTACTTTTGGCCAATCAGAGACTTTCAAGAAAAATGAGCCAACTTTTTTTTATTCCTCCATTAATATCACTTTTAATAACTAAAGGAAAGCTTCGATTTTTTAATAATTTCGAATCAGCTTTAGCTTTAAGTTTACACTATGGTATTCTTATATTAGCCCTACCTATATCTATTTTATTATACAAGGCTAAGAAACAACCTTGGAGTATCTTATTAGAAATAACTACAGAACCAATTATATCATCAGCTTTTACTATTACGTTTCTCACAGCTTTTACAGCAATTGCTATAAATGCTTTATTTGGACTAGTCATTGCTTGGGTTTTGGTTAAATATGAATTTCCTGGAAGAAAAACTTTAGATGCTATAGTTGACCTTCCTTTTGCTCTTCCCGCTTCAGTAGGAGGCCTTACTTTAATGACTGTATATAGTGATAGAGGCTGGATGGGTCCAATTTGTTCTCGATTAGGTATAAAAATAGTTTTTAGTCGTTTGGGAGTCCTTATGGCTATGATCTTTGTATCATTACCTTTTGTAGTACGTACTACACAACCAGTTTTGCAAGATATAGAAGAAGAATTAGAAGAAGCTGCTTGGTGTATAGGTGCATCACCTTGGACGACTTTCTGGCAAATCTTATTCCCACTTCTAACCCCTTCATTATTGACAGGAACAGCTTTAGGTTTTTCAAGAGCTATAGGGGAATATGGCTCAATAGTTTTAATAGCATCTAATATTCCTATGAAAGATTTAGTCATTTCTGTACTCATTTTTCAGAAACTCGAACAATATGATTATCAAGGTGCTATTGTTGTAGCAACTGCAGTATCAATAGCTTCTTTCGGTGGATTACTCGTAACTAATCAAGTTCAGTTATGGAAACAAAATTTGAATAGATGATTCAAAAAAAATATAGAAATGTTTTTGTTTCCTTACTTTTTGTTTCTTTACTATAGTTTGTTTCCTTACTATAGAAAAGGGATAGAAAAATAATTTCATTTTTTCATATATTTTTTTATATGATATGATTGAAGATTTTTTTTAAGATTTTTAATGAATAAATATCTGATTTATGAATAAATATTTGAAAGGAAGAAAAAAAAAGATAGTTTAATAAATTTTCCTTTTTAAATTTTATTAAACTATCACAAACATGTGAAGTATTTACGAGAGATAAACAGAAAATCCTTTTTTATTTATTTCCAAACTCATTCCATTCAATATAAAAAATTTCATTTTTTCTTTTTTTTTTTAATAAAATTGATTATTAAAAAAAAAGAAGTATGAAAAAAAATATTTTTGTTTTCGGAACAATGGGATTTGAACCCATGACCTCCATCACCCCAAGATGACACGCTACCGAGCTGCGCTATGTTCCGCTACAACGAAATTAACTTATCTTATTCTTAAGATTGATATTTGTCGATATTGAAAACTTATGTATCATTTATTTATAACTTTTCTGAAAATTGACAATTTAGCAATAAATATGTTAATATTTATTCTAACAAGCCGCTATGGTGAAACTGGTAGACACGCTGCTCTTAGGAAGCAGTGCTATTGCATCTCGGTTCGAATCCGAGTAGCGGCAATTAAAAAAGAAAGAAAAAAAAATGATCACTAATTAATTAAAATTCTATCCAAAATTATTCATATATAATACTAGATATACATATACTTTTTTATATCCAAATTCTTATATAAAACTTTAATATAAATTTTTGATATAATTTCAATATAATTTAAAAATTTTTTATTTATTATGATACTAATAACTCTAGAACATATATTAGCTCATATTTCTTTCTTTTCTCTTTCTCTTGCAACTCTTGTTTTTTGGGGAAAAATTGTTTGTATAAACAACGGAGAAATAAGCTCTTTAGGCAATAAAAGTATAATAATTGCTTATATTTGTATAACGGGACTTTTAATAATTCGGTGGTTCTATTCCAAACACTTACCGTTAAGTAATCTATATGAATCTTTTATGTTTCTTTCATGGAGTTTTTCCTTGATCCATATAGTTTCCGAAATTCGAAGTCGAAATGATTGGTTAGGTATCATTACCGCACCGATTGCTATGTTAACTCACGGTTTTGCCACTTTAGGTCTCCCCATGGAGATGCAACAATCTACAGTTTTAGTACCTGCTTCACAGTCCCATTGGTTAATAATGCACGTAAGTATGATGATACTTAGTTATGCCAATCTTCTATGTGGATCTTTATTAGCAGTAGCTTTGCTAATAATTACATTAAACAAAAAGAAAAATCTTCCTATATTGAGTTTTGGGGTAAATTCCTCAATTTGGTCTTTTATTGAGAAAAAAAAATTCGATTTAGAAGTAAGTTATGGAGGTATAAGTAGTCAAAATAGTAGTAATGAAAATAATAAAGAAACTTTTCATTCATTATCTATAGATTGTCGTAAATTGCAATTAACTCAACAGTTGGATTATTGGAGTTATCGAATTATTAGCTTAGGTTTTTTGTTTTTAACTATAGGTATTCCTTCTGGAGCAGTATGGGCTAATGAAGCTTGGGGATCTTATTGGAGTTGGGATCCTAAGGAAACTTGGGCTTCAATCACTTGGCTTTTATATGCAATTTATATACATATTAGAATGATTAGAGGTTGGCAAGGCGAAGAACCAGCAATTGTAGCGTCTCTAGGATCTTCTATAGTTTGGTTTCGTTATTTAGGAGTCAACTTTTTAGAAAAAGGTTTGCATAGTTATGGATGGTTAGATTGACTTGGAATATAAGGTTTAAATAGAATTTTCATGAAAATTTTCAAATATTTAAATATAAAAAATAGATCATGTGAAATGAATAATTTATAATTCTCTTTTTTCAAATAGTGAATTTATAAATATTTTTTATATAAATTCACTATTTGAAATAACTTCAACTATTAATAATTAAAAAAAGTAATAGTTATAGAAAAGTGATTTCAAGTAAGAACTATAAATCATATGTTTAAAATTTGAGTTAAGATTTGTTACAAGGATTAACAATCTAATTATTACAAAATATTTTGTTTTATTCAAAAATAATATTTTGTGATAGAATAAACTCAACCTTACTATTCGATAAGGATAGAACCAAATTAGGATAAAAACCGATGCCTATAATAGGAAGAAATAGACGAATAAGGATGAAAATCTCTCTTGGTCCAGCATCCGTAACATATGAAGTTAAATTTTTTAGAATTTTATATCCATAGAACATTTGTCGTAACATCGATAACAAATAAATTGGGGTTAATATTGTTCCAATAGCTGCTACTGTAACAATAGCCACTTTAAAAATAAGAGAAAAATTTTGACTACTAACTATTCCTAGGAAAATCATCAGTTCTGCTACAAAACCACTCAACCCTGGTAATGCTAGGGAAGCCATTGAGAAACTACTGAACATTGTAAATATTTTCGGTATGGAAATAGCTATTCCTCCCATTTGATCAAGAAAGAGGGTACGTGTTCTATCGTAAGTTATTCCTGCCAAGAAAAAGAGCCCAGCACCGATTAATCCATGAGAAATCATCTGTAAAATAGCTCCATTAACACCTATATCTGTTGCAGAACCAACTCCAATAAGTACAAAACCCATATGAGAGACCGATGAATAAGCAATTCTTCTTTTTAAGTTAGGTTGACCAAAGGAAATTAAAGCTGAATAAACAATTTGAATAGCTCCTATTACTACTAACCATGGAGCAAATATAGAATGAGCATGAGATAATAATTCTAGATTAATTCGAATTAGTCCATATCCTCCCATTTTTAATAGAATTCCGGCTAAAAGCATACATGTACTATAATGTGCTTCCCCATGAGTATCTGGTAACCAAGTATGTAATGGAACCATGGGTAATTTGACCGCGTAAGCTATCAAAAAACCTAGATACAGAATTATTTCTAATCCTATAGGATAAGATCTATTAGCTAAGTTTTGGAAGTCTGACATAAGACCATCAGATCCATAAAGTCCCATAGTTAAAGCTCCCATTGATAAAAAAACAGAACTACCTGCAGTATACATAATAAACTTCGTGGCTGCATATAGACGTCTTTTTCCCCCCCACATAGATAGAAGTAGATAAACTGGAATTAATTCTAGTTCCCACATGAAGAAAAAAAGTGAAATGTCTTGACTAGCAAATAAACCTACTTGACCACTATACATCGCTAACATTAAAAAATAAAATAATCGGGGATTCCGAGTGATTGGCCAAGCTGCTAAAATAGCTAAAGTAGTTATAAATCCTGTTAATAGGATAAGCCCCATAGAAAGTCCATCAATCCCTAATCTCCAATGGAAATCGAGAAAGTTTATCCAGTTATAATCTTCCTTTAATTGAATACATTGATTGTCGAAGTGGAAATAGTTAGAAAATATATGGGTTATTAAAAGAAATTCTACCAAACAAATACCTAACGTATACCATCGAACAATTTTATTACCCCCACTGGGAAATAGGGGTATTAATAAGCCTGCGAATATAGGCAGAAGAACCATTATGGTTAGCCAAGGGAAGTTGCTCATGATAAAAATAAAGAAAAAATTTTTGAATAAGAAATCCATACTTAAAAAAATTTTTTGAGTATGGATTTCTTATTTATCAGAAAAGTGAAACTCTCTAAAAAAAAAAAAGAATTTATTAATTAATAATTGTAGATTAATAAGCTAAACCCATACTACGAGTCGTTTCAGACCCTAAATAAACGCGTACACTCAAAAAATCTGTTGGACAAGCGGATTCACATCTTTTGCAACCTACACAGTCTTCTGTTCGAGGAGCAGAAGCTATTTGATTAGCCTTACATCCATCCCAACATATCATTTCTAAAACATCTGTGGGACAAGCTCTTACACATTGAGTGCAACCGATACATGTATCATAAATTTTGACGGAATGTGCCATTAGATTTATTACCTCCTTCTAGGATCCCAAAAAGTTTTAAAATCAATAAGATCTTTTTATTTACATTACCAATTATATATATAATTTTCATATATAGATAAAAGAAAAAGTTTTTCTTTCTTTCTTTTTAATCTTATACAATGAGTTACAATTATTACTCAGTTTTCTTGTTATTGATAAAACAAAAAAAATTTATATATTTTTGAATTATTCAAGAATTTTTTAATATTTATCAATTGGAATAAATAAAGAGAAGGATTTTTATATAGTATATTTTATATAGTATATCAAATCTAATATATAGCTAGACTTAGTGTAACGAGGATAAAGAGTAGACGCATCGAAAAGAAGTAACAAATGATATGATACTATTACCAAAAAAAAAATAAAAAGAATATTCTTGGCTTTTCTTTCTTTATATCAGGGACATAAAAAAAAGCAAAAAATTGATTTTGTCACCATTTTAGCAAATTTAATTGATCAACACGAGTCGATTTTCTATTACGATAGATTGCTAAAGCTATGGATAATCCAATAGCTGCTTCAGCAGCTGCAGTAGCTATAATAGAAATAGCAAAAATTTCTCCTTTTATTTGTTCGGTGTCTAAAATATTAGAAAATATTACAAGATTTATATTAACTGCATTGAAAATTAATTCGAGACACATAAGTGCTCTAACCATGTTTCGACTTGTGATTAATCCGAAGATTCCAATACAGAATAGGAAAGCACCTACAATAGGTGCATGTTCAAGCATAATGAATTAACTCCTTCTGATAGACCTGAATTCATTTAAATATAAATAAAAGTTAATAAAGTTTCTATGGTATTCATGAAATAAAAGAATCTTTAGTAACTTGTAACGCTCGGTTTTTCTGTAGTTTAACCTTTTTCTCTTTACGAGCCATAGTAATAGCTCCTATTAAAGCAACTGAAAGAACTATAGAAGGAAGTTCGAATGGAAGTAAAGAATCGATTAATAAAGAAGACCCGATACGTTGAATACTACTCTTTGAAATTTGTTCTACAATTTTATTTGATTGTTTGATTAAAAATAGGTTTGACCATGATATATTCAAAATCATAGAATTTAATAAAAAAAAGAGACTTGTACAAAGAATTAAAGTAATGGTATCTCCTACAGTCCAAGATGGAAAAATTTGAAGGGATTGCGGTTTATTTATCAACATAGCAGCAAATACAATTAAAATATTTACGGCTCCCACATAGATCAGAATCTGTGCAGTAGCTACAAAATCCGCATCCAATAGGAGATACAAAAAGGATATACAAACAAAAACCAATCCCGATAGAAAAGCAGAATAAACTATATTAGTAAGAAAAACTACTCCTAAACTTCCAAATATTAGACCTAATTCTACAAAAATAAAAAGAACTTCGTAAATTAGTTCAGGTAATTTTAGTATGTTCGCAATAAATTAAAGTCCTCTTTTTCATAAAATTATTTATTAACTAAAAATACTTTTTAGTATCACAAACTTTTTATTCTTAATCTTAATATAGAATATCTTAATAAAAACTAAAAATTATATATATATATATATATATATATATATATATATATATATATACAAAATACAAATCTTGCTTTTTTTCCTTAATATAAGAATAATATTTAATCTGATATATACAAAATACAAATCTTGCTTTTTTTCCTTAATATAAGAATAATATTCAATCTGAAAATCTAGTAACAGTTCTTGATTTAGAATGTTCCTCAATAACTTCTTTAGATAAATACTCAAAACTTAAAATACTTCGAATCGTACCATTTTCAATTGTAGATATAGGTAAACGTCCCAAAGCAATTTGGTCATAATTTGATTCGTGACGATCATAAGTTGAAGGTTCATATTCCTCAGTCATCGACAAACAATTTGTAGGGCAATATTCGACGCAATTTCCACAAAAGATGCAAACTCCAAAATCGATACTATAACTTTTTAATTGTTTCTTCTTTATTTCTTTCTTGAATTCCCAATCAACTACAGGTAAATTAATCGGACATACACGAACACATACCTCACAAGCTATACATTTATCAAATTCGAAGTGAATACGTCCACGAAACCGTTCCGATGGGATTAATTTTTCATAAGGATATTGAATCGTCATGGGTAAGCGATTCATATGATCTAAGGTAACAATAAAACCTTGACCAATATATCTTGAAGCCTGTATCGCTTGTTGACTATAATTTTGAAGTCCATTTACCATGGAAAACATATGAGGAATATTCCTGAGATACTTTCATTTTTTTTTCTTCTTATTTATAGACCAATATTCAATTATATATTAAAAATTTATTTTTAATTCCATGAAAAAATCTAATTATATAGATTATTATATAAATCTTTCATTACGCAGTAAGTTGAAAAGAAGCTGTCAATAATAAATTACCTAGAGCGATGGGCAAAAGGAATTTCCAACCAAGATTTAATAATTGATCCATTCTCACTCTAGGTAAAGTCCATCTTGTTACAATGGCGATGAATAAGAATAAATAAGCTTTAGCTAATGTAATAGTAATCCCTACAATTACATCGATAACCTCACGAGTCTCAACAGTAATTTGCCATTCCAAATAATTTAAATTTGATAAGAATGGGATGGAAAAGTTCCATCCGCCCAAATAAGGAACTGTTACAAGCAGTGAAGACACTAATAGGTTTAAATAAGAAGCGACGTAGAATAAACCAAATTTAATACCTGAATACTCAGTTTGATAGCCCGCAACTGATTCCTCTTCTGCTTCTGGTAAATCGGAAGGCAATCTCTCACATTCAGCTAACAAAGAAATAGAGAAAGCTATAAAACCTATAGGTTGACGCCAAATATTCCAACCCCAAAAACCAAAATTAGACTGTATTTCAACTATATCAACCGTACTTAAACTGTTAGATAATCATAGTCGATATTAGCATCACTGTTAACATCTCTATTGCAAAACCGTACGTGAAACTTTCATCTCATACGGCTCCCCAGTGGTTATAGAAATAAAAAATGAAGCTTGTTTTGCCTTGTTTTGCATTATATTATATAAGAATTTTTATAAATTTTTTCTTCGATATATTTCCAAATTAACCAATGAGATTCTGTCTGCTAAAAAAAGCTTCTGAATCTATCTTAGCCTTTAGTTATTTGTTAGCCCTAACTCAATTCTCTGGATTCAGAAAGGGAAGTAGGAGTAATAGGATAAACTTTAAGCTCTTCTTTTTTTATTAGATTTTCTTAGAAACCCGAAAAAAAAAAAGATTCTGACTTTTCTTCTTTAGAGATTAGAACCAAAAAAAGGATTACTTCGTTCCCGATAGTCATTTCTTTGTGGACAGGGATATACTCTAGATTGAAGTTTTGAGGAAGTACTTTTTGGTCATCTCTACCAATGCCAGATCCTTATCTCACTATAAAAAAGTGAAAAAACGGCTTTTTTAGTAATTAATCTATCATGTATCTTAGTGTTTCTAACCATCCACCTTTGCTCAATTCTAAGTATAATAATGAATCATATTATTTATCTTTTGCTCCCCGCTTTCAGTCTTTAATAACTAATATAAAAACTGGGATATACTATTTATCGATAGTTCTGCATGCTTTCACTCCCGTACATAGAGGATAGGACTTGATTTTGTTACTGCAAATTAATAAGCTGTTTAATCTCACCTATATGACTATCTAGTTTCTTAGTTAAGATCCAAAGAATTATCTATTAAGTTTACCTATTATTCAATAGGAAGAATCAGTATTTTAACGAATCACACGTAGAGATATGGATAACACACATAAAGCTAAAGGAATTTCATAACTAATAGATTGAGCAACAGCCCGGAGACCACCTAAAAAAGAATATTTGTTATTTGATCCATATCCCGCCATAAAAAGTCCAGGAGGAGCAATGCTAGAAATGGCGATCCAAAAAAATACACCTATATTAGGATCAGCCAAAATAATATTATGGCCAAAAGGAATTACTAAGTAACTCAAAAAAACAGGTATGACTACGATAGCTGGTCCAATACTAAATAACAAAGCATCTCCTCTAGATGGAATAATATCCTCTTTTAATAATGGTTTCGTTCCATCTGCTAAAGCTTGAACAATTCCCAAAGGACCTGCGTATTCAGGTCCAATACGTTGTTGTATTCCTGCAGATATTTTTCTTTCAAGCCATACAAGAACTAATACTCCTATTACAACTCCTAATACGAGAATAAGAATGGAAGCGATAATCCATATGAAACTAAAAAAATTTTTTGAAAATCCTAATTCATAGAACAAATACATAGCTTGCTCTTTCAAATTCATATTGAACACCATTTTAACGATCAACCTCCCCCATAATAATATCTATACTACCTAAAATTGTCATGATATCTGCCAATTTCATTCCTTTCACTAATTGAGGAAGGATTTGCAGATTGATAAAACCAGGTGGACGAATTTTCCATCTCCAAGGAAAAACGCTATCATCTCCAATTGAATAAATACCTAATTCTCCCTTAGGAGCTTCTACTCTTACATAATGCTCTTGCTTCGGCAACTTAAAAGTAGGAGAAGGCTTTTTACTAATAAATTGATATTCAAAATCATTCCATTCTGAGTTTTTTCCTTGATTAAGTCGTCGAGCCTCTGAATTTTCATAAGGACCTCCCGGAATTACTTTTGGAGCTTGTTGAATAATTTTGACAGACTCTCTCATTTCCCCAATCCTGACTAAATAACGAGCTAATGAATCTCCTTCTGTCTGACTTTGGACTTGCCAGTCTAATTCATCGTAACATTCGTAATGATCTACTTTACGAGGATCCCATCGAACTCCTGAAGCTCGTAGCATAGGTCCTGATAAACCCCAATTTATAGCTTCTTCTCTACTAATAGTACCTACTCCCTCTACTCGTTTTAAAAATATCGGATTATGTGTAATAAGTCTTTCATATTCATCTACTTTTGGTGAAGAATAATCACAAAAATCCAAGCATTTATCTACCCAACCATAAGGTAAATCTACGGCTACTCCTCCAATACGAAAAAAATTATGCATCATTCTCATTCCAGTGGCAACCTCAAATAAATCATATATCATTTCTCTTTCTCTAAGAATATAAAAGAAGGGTGTTTGTGCACCAATATCCGCCATGAACGGTCCTAGCCATAATAAATGAGAAGCTATGCGACTTAACTCTAGCATAATTATTCTTATATAGCTAGCTCTCTTAGGTACTTGAATATTTGACAATTTTTCTGGTGCATTTATCGTTATTGCCTCCGTAAACATGGTAGCCAAATAATCCCAGCGTGTCACATAAGGAAGATACTGAACAATCGTTCTATTTTCAGCAATTTTTTCCATTCCTCTGTGCAAATAACCCAATACAGGTTCACAATCAATAACATTTTCACCATCCAAAGTAACTATCAGTCGAAGAACACCATGCATTGATGGATGATGGGGACCCATACTTACTGTCATAGGATCTGCTTTTGTAGTAAGCATGGTCATATGCTACTCTCCCTTTAATTTCTTTAAAATTAAAAAAAAAATTTTCATGAGATAAAATCTAAATTCATATTTTATCAATATTTATATATTATAGATAAATTAAATTTTATTCGGAAGTTTCTATAAATTCTATAAATACAGAAATTAACAAATTTTAAGTCGATAAATAACTAAATTAGTAATTTAATTCTTATAATCTGATAATTATTATTAGAGAAAAAGGTTAAGAGTCGTCTGCGTCTTCCTAGGATTCTAGACGATTCTTTTCAGGATGAATAAAAATGACTATGTTTCTTTGCTTGATAGTTAGGTTTTACAATTCCATTGATATTAGTAAAATTATACATTTTAAATTTAACAAATCTTTCTTTTTTATAACTTAAGGCTAAACGAGTAGACGACTCTTTAGCCATAAAAAGGATTCTCTTAGAAAAAATATTTATTCATCCAACATTTCTTTATTAAACAATCGGAAAAATCTGACTCTTTGGTAGAAAAAAAAGAGTGGATTAGAAAGAGATAAAGAAACTATAATACGATGTTTTTTCCCCTGGAATGAAATTTAATAAAAAAAAAAAGAATATTTTTTATTTAGATAAAGAAATATGTAAATAATAAATAAAGAAATTATGTAAATAATAACGAATAATGAATAATACTTAATCAAAATTAATCGAATACTTAACTTATTAATAGTGTAAAAATGTACTAATAAAAGTTGTTTATGCTCAACTTTTATCAGTGCATCTTTACGTTATATATAAAGTTTCATTGACCATGAATTGAAAGATAAATACGAATTCTCAGCATGGAAAATCGACTTCCATTACTAGTATTGAACCAAAATCTATTCATGCAAGCCAAATCTTCCAATCGATAACTAGGCCAGAGAAAACGTTTAATACTTTGATTTACATTTGTATTAAATTCCTTATTTATTTTTATTAATCTTTCGTTATTCAGTTTATTATTTTTCAAAGATCTCTTATGAAATTTTGTTTCTTGATTCATATCATCATACTTCAAAAATAAAGAATTTAATATTCTTAATTCTCTACGATGCTTCGGAAGCAATATTTCTTCAATACTGAACGAATTGAAAATGGTTTTCTTTTCATTTTCAAAATTTCGTATCCGTAATATAGATTCATCAAAAATATTTAAATCTAATCTTTCTTTAAATCTAAATTGAAATTTTGAGAGAGTAGTTATGATTTTATACATTAAAATTTGATCATCCAATACTCGCGGCAAACGATGCTCCGAATTAATTGTTAATCGATTTATACCAATATCTCTACGAAAAGGAAGACGGAATAGATCTAGATCTTCACGCATCTTAGCAGAAAGTGAAATAATATTCTTCTGATTTTGGATAAAAGTCATAACAGAAGCCATATCTCCTAATTCTTTGAATCTTTTTTCTAAATTTTTAGATTTCCATCTCCATTGACGAATAGATTGATGACGTTCTCTTTCTCGAAGTGATTTTACATTTTGAATAGTTTCTCTATTTTTATCTCTGATCAAAGAAGTATGAAAGACCGGTATTAATTCTGTTTTATCTAGATTTTTCTTTCCTAAAAATTCTGGAACTAACCATAAAATTAGATTAGATCTAAAAAAAAGATTTGTTTCTTTTTTTGAAGAATCAATCAAATTTTCGTTATTCCTTTCATTGTTAAATAATTGAAAATTTTTTATTTTTTTAATACGATTATGAAATAGAGTTTCCTTTTCCTTATTTTGCCACATTGGAAATTTCTTAATGTTTAAACTTTTTGTATGATCGAGGTAACTATAGAGAAAAAGGTTAGATTTGTGACGTTTATTAAGTCTCCCAATCTCTCTAGTGTATTTTGATGAAGAATCTGAAGCAAATATAGAATAATTTTCCTTTTGTTTATGAAGAAGCAAACTTTGGTTTTTCTTAGAAGAATTTTTACAAAAGTAATTTTGACTTTTCCAGTGTTCACTAACTTTATCTTTCCACTCTTGTGGTGATATTTTATACCATATTTGTGAAGGTAAATTATATCGATTGGAACATCGTAACCATTTTTTCCAGTTCTTTTCTGTCAAATTTTGTGGTTCGTTGAAACTAAGTATTTCTTGTAAAAAATTTTGGGTATTATTCTTAATAGAATAATTGGGGGTCCAGGATTGTAATAAATATTTAAGATAACATTTATTCATTGTTTTTATTTGCCACGCTTTATGATATATATATGCTTGAGGAATCAATATAATATTATCACTCGTATTCATTTGTAAAATTCTTCTTTTATTAAGAACATTTAAATGTTTGTCCACAATTCGATTATTTTCAATTTTTCTATGAAAAATATTTATTTGATTACATTTGCTTAATATTTCACGAAGTGAAGACAAATTTCTTGTTAATTTTATCAGTAATTCCAAATTATTTCGAATAATTTGCAGAAAACTCTCTTTCAAAATTCTATTCAAATTATTTAGAATAATTTGTATTAAATGAATTTCTTTCTTAATTTTTTGGGTGATTCTTCTACCAATTTGAGTAAAAGCTTGATAGATTCGAATGATTCTTCTTCTCCAATTGAGCTTCCCTGTATTATTAAAAGATCGATTATTTTTCTCTTTTAAATCAAATATTGATTTGATTTCATCAAAATAATTTTGTTGAATTAAATTTTCAAGTTGATTATTCTTAGATATTATTAAACTTTCTAATTCCTTAATGTTTTTCGTAGTTCTATATTTAGATTCAACTGGAATTTCTTGTAAAAAATCCTCATTTTCACCGAAATTGGAATCTTGAGAATTAAAAGTAATATTTAGCGGTGATTTATTAATAATTTTATTATTTGTAGTATTACTTTTATCAATTTGATAATTAACTCGAATTTCAGATATTTTACGATTCATACGTTCATCCGTTTGAATATGAAACTCTGTCAAATTTTCGAATTTATTAGAAATATTGAATTTTTTGTATAGTAGTGATACATTGTAATAAAATTTATAAAAATTGGCAGTTTTTGAAAAAATAAATCTTTTCCATTTAGATTTCAATTCTTTACTAACCGGTTTCCAAAAATAAGGTTGTTTTTTTATATTACCAAAAGGTAAATCAGTTTGAAATCCCCAAGCTGTTAAAAAACTAAATTTAAATTTTTTATTTTTTGGTAATTTATACAAATATGCTTTATTATCTGATATTTCTTTTTCTTCACTTTGAGTATGAAAAGAATTAGATTCTACATTTCTATTTCTCTTTTTTATGAGTTTAGAATTATGCCAAGGTTTCAAATGAAAGGGATAAATTATTTTTATCTGAAGACCATCCTTAAGCCATTGTTCCGGTAATTCTTTTTCTGAAACTTCAGTCCCATCATAGGTGCATTTTATATGAATTTCTTCATTCCACTCATTCCAATCTTCATTCCATTCAGGAACTTGTAATAAAACCAAACGACCCATATTTTTCAGTACTATTAATACGGGTAATATTACATATTTTCTAAGATACGATTGAATGATTAATAACCAACTTCTTCCCCATTGAGCTAATGGAAAATCCCATCTATTTGCTATTGCAAGGCGATCAGCTTTTGTTCTTTTGATAGCATTTTTTCTTTCATTTAATAAAGATATGAAATTTGGCATTCCTGCAGTATTTACAAAAGTCTGTTTTACATCAAAATTTTCCATTATTTCTGTAGATCTAAACGAAGCTGGTTTTTCGGTTACTTTTAAAAAAAAAGGAGAATGTGTTTTGAGTTGTAAAATCTTCCATATTAAAGTTTTACGTCTTCTAGCACGCATAGATCCCTTTATAAGTTTCCGACGAAAATCCGATTGTTGTGAAAAACGTCTTACAATCTTTCTTCTTTTCTCTCTCCCCTTAATAAGATAACCTAAATTTTTTACTTTTCTTTGACGAATATCAGTAACTCCAATAGCTATAACATCAAATTTCTCGTTTTTCAGTTTTGAAGTCCAGCGAGGTACTTCTTTATGAACTTCCTGAAATGGAGAATCCTTATGGATTTGTAGTGTTTCCATCATTAAAGAACCAATATCTTTTACTTGAGTAAAGTTACCCGATATTAAATTTTTCCAAGAACGTTGAATTGTTTCCCATTTATCTTTCTCTAAATAATTAAAGTATAATCTTCTTTGTCGAAGAGAAAGATTTAAAACAAGTTCCCAATTAATATGTGATTTTCTAATTGCTTTTCTTCGTAAAAGGTTTGTATTGTTAGTTTTTATCAAGAATTCGGTAGAAACCTTTTGTTCATCTAAAAGTACAATTTTTTGTTCTATTTTATGTTCTTTCGAAAAATAACTTTTTTGTGAATTCTGTGAATTCTGTGAATCTATTTTAGATTTATTATTTCTCAATCCTTGAATAAGTAAAATCAAGACTCGACGAGCATCTTGGGTTAGTGGTTCCCACGGTAATGGTAAATCCTTACGCTCCAACTTTCGCGATCTATTAGAAATCCAAAATTTTAGTTTATTATTCTTCTTTGACAAATGGAGTAATTTTCGCGTCTTATTTAACTTATAGGACTTTTCTGTTAAAAGTAAAGGTGATTGTGATATTGTAATTCTTCCGCGGAATTGTCCATTCAAAAAAGGATCATAAATTTTACTAGGAATATTTTCTCTATTAGTAGTAGAAAATCCTACTCTTTTTTCTGTAACCTGCTCCATAGAAGAACCATTGTCTAAAGCTTTAATTCTTTCTTTTACTTCACTATACAAATTATCTTTTTGTTGCTTCTTCGTATTAATCCACTCTCGATAAAAAATATCAGACGAGGAGGAAATTCTTGAAACGTTTAAGTAGTTTTTTAAATCTTTCTCAAAATTGGAAAAACTAGGTAAAGATGTGAAAGATATTCTTTGTCTCCCATCGTTCAAACATATGTTGAAAAAATATTGAGATACATTTTTTTTGACGGGACTCCTATTACTAAATCGACTATTTTCAATATATCGTAATGGTCGATTCCATTTACGATAGTCGAAAAAAGAAGTAGGCCATGGTTTATATAACCATGATAATCTCTCAGCTTTCCATTGATTTGATGAAGATTCATCACTCCATTTTTTGGTAGAGAAAGGTACTGGAGCTCTACCTAAATATGATAAACAAGCAACTAAAATAATAATACTAAAAGTTCGATATATAACACGTTTGACTAAAAGATAAAGTGTAGAGGAATTATTTTTTATACGAACTAGAAAAAATTTACTTAAATTTAGAAATAAAATATTACCACCTAACCAACCACAAAAAAGACTGATTACAAAGAAGAAATTATGGCTATAACGAAATAAAAAAAGTTTTACTAATCTCGTTAATATGGGACTCGGTAAAAGAATAGGATTAAATATTTGAAAAAGAAAACTATTCAAAAATATTCTAAAAATTCGAGTATCATCAGTTGATGTTATAGGGCGTAAAGATTGATAATTTGAAAGATCTTTTATTTTGTACCAATAAAATAAAATATATGGTAAGGTAAGTAAAGTGATTGCATGAGGTTTTAATAGGATTACATAAAGAGGTGAATAATATATGGATAAAAATATAATTAGTTGTCCTAGAATTGAACCACCTAAGGCCATTAAACCACTAAGATTTCCTTCTAATAGAAAAGCTCTGGTCGATAAGATCTGAGAAGGGCCCATAGGTAGTGTTGTAAGAAATCCATAGTATAGTCCAAATAGAATCAGGGGACCCGAAATATTTATCCATGAGAATATTTGAGCCCATAATACGGAAAGCAGTAAGGTAATGCTTGTTATCATAATAAAATACCTTCCTCGGGAGCATAGGAGTAGAATGGAATGAATTCCATAAATTTTTTATATGCGTATATAGATGAAGTCCAATAAGATTTATTATAAGGTTTTATGCTCCTTTTCTCTATTTATTAATCAGTTAAATATTTTTTTTATTATAGTAAAAATATTTAACTGATTAATAAGTTCCAAATTTTCGAACTATTCTAAGCATTTCGAGAAGTCAAAAATGTAATTAATTTACTTTTATTTCATTGTCTTTCTTTATTAAATTAGTCCAACCTAAATCTTCTAAACTATTATTACGTCGTAAAGGACGGGTCACAAGTTCAGGCACATCTTTCGCATTAATAAACCCATGAATTTGAGCAAAAGTAAATTCAACTGACCATTTCGTGTTAATTCCTCTTGCTTCTAATGGATTAGCATGAGCCATTCCGGTTATGGCTAAATCTGGTTGCAATTCACGCATACGTTGTATCTGATTATAATTATCAGGTTTTTCAACAATTCTGGGCATAGGTGTACACATTTCTCCACAGGTTTTTTGTGAAAGTGCTAATTCAGCAGCTTGATACCTCTTATCCATATACGGAATACCTATTTCATAAACAATCATTCCGCATCGAATTGAAAATCTTGCTAAAGATATTTCTAAAAGATTATCTCCCATAAAAAAAACTGATTTTCCACGTACTAAGTTAAGATAATTCTTTAAACTTTGCCATACCTGTTGTTCTCTTTCTTCTAAACTCTCCGTCTTAATACCAAAAACAGAACTTATTTTTTCAATCCAAGCACGTGTTCCATCAGGACCAGTTGGAAAAGGTGCTCCAATCAATTTACATTTTCGACGTCGTATTAAAGTGGTTGCTGTTCGACTTAGGAAAGGATTAACACCACAAACATAAACTCCATCACCTAATGATGGAAGATCAGTATACCTTTGAGCAGGTAACCAACCAGATACTTGAATAGATTGACGCTTCAATTCCAAACTAAGTTGAGAAGCTACTGTCGAAGGTAAAGATCCAAATAGCACTAATGGAGGATGATTTTCCAATTCTAGAGATTCGAGAGTTTCTTCTTTGCTTTTTGGAGAAAAAAGAGAAAAAAGATCTTGTATAGTTTGATTTTGTATAACTTTACGTTTATTAATTAATAAATCTCGTTCTGGACAACGGTGGGCCATAGCAGCTAGTACAGTATCTTCCCCTTGAGTAAAAGCATAATCTAGTCCATTTGCTCTTGCTACTACAATTGGTACTCCAAGTTCCGTTTCTAATTTTGGTGCCATTCCTTCTAAATCCATTTTTATTATTTCGGTCGTACAGGTACCGATCCATATAATAACACTAGGATTTCTATCTTTCTTTATTTGAAAACAAAGTCTTTTTGATTCTTCATAATCATTTGATTGAGCTGAAATATCTCCTTCTTCTAATTCTGCCATAGCATAACGTGGTTCTGCAAAAATCATAACCCCAAGGGCATTTTGTAAGGAATAACCACATGTTTTTGTACCTACCACCAAAAAAAAACTATCTTCTATTTTTTGGTATAACCAAGCTACACAACTAATAGGACAAGAAGTATGGTAATTACCTGTTTCGCATTCAAAAGTGATATTTTCAGATGACATAAAGAGTATTTCGTAAAAATATAAACAAGATAAATAAACAAAATAATTTCTATTTTAAATAATCATGAAATCAAGCAAAGTTTCTTGATTCTTCTTATCACCATTATTGGGATTCAAATAAAAATCAGAAAGTAAGCTAAATAATTCTCGATCTGGAATCTCTTTTGGTACAACACCTTCAGGTTGAGACAAAATTTGATCTGCTATATTTAAATAGAATTCACAAACATAGTTAAGGAATGGTTGAAATTCAACCATTTCAAATAAAGTTTTTCCTTTCACTCGAGATACTCGAATGTCTTCAATGAGAGGTGATACTTCTAATACTGGCATTGGACAAGCTTCTACATATTTATCAATAAGATCTCTTTTAGATGTGCGATTTCCAACTAAACCAGCTAATCGTAATGGATGTGTACGAGCTTTCTCTCTTACAGAGGCGGCAATACGGTTAGCTGCGAATAATGCGTCAAATCCATTATCCGTAATGATAATACAATAATCTGCATAATTTAGTGGAGCGGCAAAACCACCGCAAACAACATCACCTAATACATCAAATAAAATAATATCATATTCATAAAAAGCATTTAATTCTTTTAATAATTTAACAGTTTCTCCCACTACATACCCACCGCACCCGGCTCCTGCAGGTGGTCCTCCTGCTTCTACACAGTCCACTCCGCCATAACCTTTATAAATTACATCTTCGGGCCAAACGTCTTCATAATGATAATCTTTAGATTGTAAAGTATCTATAATAGTAGGTATTAGAAAACCAGTTAGGGTAAAAGTACTATCGTGTTTAGGATCACATCCAATTTGTAAAACTCGTTTTCCACGCCTCGCTAAAGCAATAGAAATATTACAACTTGTTGTCGATTTACCAATTCCACCTTTCCCATAAACTGCAACTTTCACTCTAAGTATCTCCTTCTCCAATTAATAAAATAAAATTTTGGTCGAATTTTTATTACTTTTCATTACAAATTTTTTATTTTATCATAACATACTTCAATTATAGTGAACTAGATCAGAAAAACGTAAAAATTTCTCTATGTGTCTTAATTTCTCTATGTTTCTTAATGAAGAATGATAAAGAAAAAATTAGGATTGATTAAGTCTAATTTCAAAAATTGAAGTAATGATGGTATGATTGCTGATACTGATTCCTCTTACTCTCACTTCCTACTATTTCACTACTTCATCTACCAAAACCACTGGGCAGATCGGATAGAATCTTACGTGTTCTAGCATTCAACCAGCCTATGATCTGAAGGCTCTACAGCATGGAGTAGGCAGAGAGGTGAAAGGACCAACGGGGAACTTTTTTCGTTTGATCGAAAGAAATTTTGTAATTAAGTAATAATTTCAAGTACTATAATATATGCTTTGTTTCATTTAAGGAAGAGAGTTGGTAGGATAAGTAAAGTAGGTTGAGACTATCTTATTATTACTAGCTAGCTTTTAAAAGAAAAAACAGGCTTGTTTTTTCTTTTTTTCCCTCGGCAGGGTTATAGAGTTCTTTGTTGCCCTTTGGTAGAGTGAGTATACTTAGTAAACTGGCAAGATTGCAGCACTGTTGGAATCGATTAATCGATATGGGGACAGTAGAGAAGATCATGGTGATGGTTGACTGCCTCCCCTTGTATCGGAGGCTTTCCTTGGGGAGGCAAAAGGGATTGCTATCGTTATCTCTTTTCTATATAATAGAAAGTAAGGTGTACACAAAGTTTTCAAAGTTCTGAAGAAAGCTTTGGGTTTTTTAACGGTTTATGAACTGGTCATAGGTCGTCGGTTTAAAGAACAAGAGTCTTTGGTTGTATATAAGATTGAACTCTCTGCATTGTTCCTCAGTAGCTCAGTGGTAGAGCGGTCGGCTGTTAACCGATTGGTCGTAGGTTCAAATCCTACCTGAGGAGATCTATTTTTTTGTCTATTTTTTTGTCTATTTTTTTGTCTATTTTTTTGTCTATTTTTTTGTCTATTTTTTTGTCTATTTTTTTGTCTATTTTTTTGTAAGGGCTTGCTTTGCTAAAAGTAGGTAAAACGTTCTTTGTTATTGTTTATATTAATATAAAATAACTAAAAACAAAGGTAGGCGTGTATTCCATTTTAGTAGTCTTAGGAAAATGAAAACAACGGTCTCTTTAGAGTACTGAGAAGCTAAGATAAGCAAATCCATTATTCTTTCTTCTGATGGCATTATTAGAACCTAATTGGGGTGAAGGCTCCTTTTCGCTTGACTTGTATTAAC